TCTGATCATATATGTATTGTCATTATTATTATGTATTACAATAAAGAAGGAGGATTTTCAATGAGAGATCTAAAAACATATCTTTCCGTGGCACCGGTATTAAGTACTCTATGGTTCGGGTCTTTAGCAGCTTTATTGATAGAGATCAATCGTTTATTCCCGGATGCGTTGACATTCCCTTTTTTTTCTTTTTAGCATTAGAATTTAGAGTAAGGTAAAGGAGGAAAAAGAACGAATAAAAGTGGATTCAATCTCAGCTAAACTTGTATTCAGGCTTAAATTACTAATAGAGTGAGAACGGGAATCAAATGTGGGTCTAGGGCAACATTAGAATTTAGAGTAAGGTAAAGGAGGAAAAAGAACGAATAAAAGTGGATTCAATCTCAGCTAAACTTGTATTCAGGCTTAAATTACTAATAGAGTGAGAACGGGAATCAAATGTGGGTCTAGGGCAACATACAAGATACTTAAATAAGATAATGTACTGCAATTAGAAATATAGTTTGAAATCATTGTATTACTTATTATTTACTATTACTCTATTCATTGCAACGAAATCCAATTAGGAAGGATTTCGAGTTAGCAACTTCTACTTTTTCTTTGTTCCCTTCTTATTCGCTTCAGATCAAAAAAATAGAAGAGTTGAGCGAATCAAAAACTAAAGGAGGTTCATGGCCAAGAGTAAAGATGTCCGAGTAAGGGTTATTTTGGAATGTGCCAGTTGTGTGCGAAACAGTGTTAATAAAGAATCAACGGGCATTTCCAGATATATTACTCAAAAGAACCGACACAATACGCCTATTCGATTGGAATTGAGAAAATTCTGCCCCTATTGTTACAAACATACGATTCATGGAGAGATAAAGAAATAGATCGAATGAGGGCCTGTTTGTCATTCTTCCAAGGAACAGGAAAAATTACATATTATATATATATATAACATATAGTTAATCATATAACTAAACCAAATCCTATTTCTTAATTCTAATTAATTTTTGATCCGATTCAAATGGAAATGGGATTTTCAGGGATAAGGAATAAACAAACCATGGATAAATCCAAGCGACCCTTTCTTAAATCCAAGCGATCTTTTCGTAGGCGTTTGCCCCCGATCCAATCGGGGGATCGAATTGATTATAGAAATATGAGTTTAATTAGTCGGTTTATTAGTGAACAAGGAAAAATAGTATCTAGACGAGTGAATAGATTGACCTTGAAACAACAACGATTAATTACTATTGCTATAAAACAAGCTCGTATTTTATCTTTATTACCTTTTCTTAATAATGAGAAACAGTTTGAAAGAACCGAGTCGACCACTAGAACTACTGGTTTTCGAACCAGAAATAAATAGGCTTACTCTTCAATCGAATCAAAATTAAAATCCGAACTCAAATGCAGTATGGCTGTTTTGTTCGAAAAATCCAAGAATATAGATTTGATTGTCGTGTCGTAATACGTAAGAAAAAAAAGATTTATTCTTCCCCGATTCTTTGATTTTTTTTTTTTTCTTATCGCTCATTTTGAATACTTTATTATAAATTTTGGATCATACTAATTTCTAGTATACCTTCCCGGAGTTCATTCTCCGGGGAACGTCATTTAACTTTTTCCTTAGAACCCCCTTATTTTATGATCTCATTGGAAATCATATAAATACAATTCCTATTTAATATAGCTATTTGTGCAAGTATTTTGCGATTAAGAAGAAATTTCCTCTTGTACAGATCATGTATTAATTTACTATAACTATAGGATACCCTATTCTCGCGAATTACTCCATTTATCCGAGTGATCCACAAACGACGAAAATCTCTCTTTTGCCTATCTCTATCCCGATGAGCAGAAACCAAAGCTCTTATTTTCTGTTGAGTAATAGTTCGAGTAAGTCTTGAATGAGCCCCCCGAAAGCTTGATGCAAATAAACGAATTTTTACTCTACGTTTACGAGCTACATATCCTCGTCTAATTCTGGTCATTGAATAAATGAAACTTTGATGAATAACTAATTGATTTCGGTTCTTTCAGTTATTCTTTTCCTCTTTACTGGTCGATTAATAACAAAACGGATTCTTCCAATGTATGAAATAAAAATTCCAACGGCTTTTGCTACTATAACCTTCCCAACCACTATTTTTTTTTTAGGCATTTCACCGCTAAATAATAAATTGATTGATACTAGGTATCAAAAAAATCGTAAATATAAATAAATAGTGGTTCCATCGTTTCTACCGCTAAATAATAAATTGATTGATACTAGGTATCAAAAAAATCGTAAATATAAATAAATAGTGGTTCCATCGTTTCTATGGTTACTTCTTAAACGGCGAGGTCCTCTCTATACACCGGAGCCCCCTCCTTTATTTAATCAATAATAAATTAGTGGTAACTTGTACAGTTCACACCCTTTGGCTCTACCCATGAATTGCAGTAATAGGTCTTTCACAACGAGATCTACCCATACAGTAACGGTATTTAATTCTGAAATTTAGCTATGTAGCTGACCCTGTTAGTCCGTTCTTGCAAGAGTGGGAACAGCATTTTTCTGCTTTTTAAATAGGATTTCCCCGCTTAATGGATAACCATTTTTTACCAATGGGGAATTGCTTCTAATCTTAAATTCAGGTGATTGGATTTGCACCAATGGAAACCATAAATTTCATACACAGGGATATAAGGGATCTTTTTTATTTTTAGTTTTTAGATAGGGAGTGTCATTCTTCCATTCTATCCTATTCACTGGTACTGATCATTGATATTGGAAAATTATGTCCTTTCTTGTGTACCAACTCATGATCTGAACGCGTCGCACATACACCCTAGTACATGTTCCTCGGCGCTGAGGACATCCCCGAAGAGCGGGGGATTTCATGACATTTCTTATTGGCTGTCTTGTGTTTCTAATAAGTTGTTTAATGGTTGGCATACTGAATCATATACATAATAGGCTGGTTTAGATCGATCCTAACCGGATGATTATGACCGAATGATTATGAATTGCTTCTATATTATATTTTATAGACTATATAAACGCGGGTAATAATTAATACTAATAAAAATCGAAAAAAAAAAAAATCACAGATTTGCGTGAAATCCCTGCTATTTTCAGTCAACCGCTACAAGATCAACAATTCCATGAGCTTGGGCTTCTGTTGCTGACATAAAAACATCCCTTTCCATATCTTCGGATACAACCCATAAGGGTTTGCCCGTTCTTTGTACATAAACCCTTGTGATGGTTTCGCGCAGTTTCAATAGTTCTTCTGCTTCCAAGATAAATTCTCCCGTTTGTGCCTCATAAAAAGAGCTAGCGGGTTGATGGATCATTACCCTGATGATAAATAAATGGTTCCTCTATCTTGCATGATGAGGTGAAAACAAAAGAATAAAATAACAAGAAAAAAAAAAAGATAGAATCGAACAAACCGTACAGGCATCTTTTTTGCAGTGCATACGGCTATATATAATAATGTATATAATGTAATGGAATTTACTTTTACCTTCTATCGAATAAAGATAAAATATAGGATCTATCAGACCCAGATCGGCAAATGATCCAATTACCACCCTTCCTTTTTGGGAGTTAAAAAATACTATGATGGTTCCGTTGCTTTATCTATTTATTTCGTCTGTAATTCAGCAATCCCAAAGTTTCTTTTTGAGCTAAGGAAAAAAAGAGTTTGTGACGCTGAAATGGACTCCCGATAGATAAGATAAAATCGGAAATCCCAAAGTTTCTTTTTGAGCTAAGGAAAAAAAGAGTTTGTGACGCTGAAATGGACTCCCGATAGATAAGATAAAATCGGAAATACTTTTTTTCTCATACTACTCTTTCGATACATAATCTAATGTTTTGAAAAAATAATAATAAGAATTTTTTCATATCGAATTCGAAGTGCCATGCTATTATTACTTAAATATTCCTGCGAAGGCATAGTCTTTTTTTCTCTCAAATTAAAATAAAAAACTCAATGGCGCCAAGCGTGAGGGAATGCTAGACGTTTGGTAATTTCTCCTCCGACCAGGATAAAGGATCCCATTGAAGCGGCCAACCCCATGCATATTGTATGTACATCTGGTCGTACAAATTGCATGGTATCATAAATAGCTACTCCGGGTATTACCCATCCTCCGGGAGAGTTTATAAACAAATAAAGATCTTTGGTATCATCCTCTATACTAAGATATACCATAAGACCAATAAGTTGATTAGAGATCTCACTATCAACCTCTTGGCCTAAAAAAAGCAATCTTTCCCGATAAAGTCGGTTGATTAGGATAAAATACTATCCCTTAGGAACCGCACATGCACCTTTTGATGCATACGGTTCAAAAAAAACGAATCAATATGTAGATTCTAGCTTTTAATGAAGGAACTTTTTCTTCCATTTTTCAAGAAAGATAAGTTTTAGCTCGTTTCCCTATAATTAATATATATATTGATGCATACGGTTCAAAAAAAACGAATCAATATGTAGATTCTAGCTTTTAATGAAGGAACTTTTTCTTCCATTTTTCAAGAAAGATAAGTTTTAGCTCGTTTCCCTATAATTAATATATATATAAATTAACTAAACTTATTGAACTAACTTTTCATTGATGTATTATTTCATCGAGATCCAATCAAAATCTCGATGTAATTTTCTTGTTCCTGAATGGGCCTCTTCAATTCTTTTAGGTTTATGCTCTACTCCAGGTAAAGATATGCCCGATTTCAATTTGCACATATAGGACAAATGCTTCCCAATACCACTTTTTTTTTCAATTCATTTGATGTCTTCCGTCAAATATTTGATTTATTCATCATGGATCTATTACGTATTGGGTTTTTTCTAAACGGAGCCTGGATACTTCATTTGTTTGGTCCAACCAAGCCAACCATAAATTATTTTAATTGATATGATAATATTAATCTGGATCCCCCAAAAATGGATCTAATTGCACTTCACGCTCCAAATTTTTGATGATTCAATCAATCTTTCTTGGGCGAAACAGAGGAT